AGATCAAATTTGAATTCGAAGCAATGGATACTTTGTAATCCATTAATTTCCGTTTCCGTTCGTTCTCTTAATTGAATTGCAATTCAACTAAACTCGGCCCAATCTTTTACTAAAAGGATTGAGCCGAATACAAAGATCCTATGATAGATATAAGATATACATATATATCCAGTTTAGAATATATCTAGATAGACAAGATTTCAAAATACATACAAAATAAATAAAACGCAAATGCTTCCATTGTTTGTTATGTTGGATCCACAATTCATCCTATGGATCTTTAGGATTGGTCGATTCTTTTATATTCTTTAGTTTCGGATCATGAATCGAGGCACGTATCACAACTTCTTCTACCCATCCTGTATATTGTCCTTTTTGTTCCGTGTTGGAATAGGAATTTACTCCATTAGTAATCGACGAGATTTTACGAAAAAAATTATTCATAACATAAGAGAGAACACATATTTCTTTTTTTCGATGCGAATTTGACACAAGATGAAAGAAATCCCTATTTCGATTTCTAATTTCTTCAAAATTTTGATAATAAATTAATTTAATTCAATAAGAGTTCCATCATATATATCATCAACTATATCATAGTTAGTTATAGTGAAGGAATATTCCCGGTTCTCACAAAATAGAATCTTTTTTTTTTTCAATACTCACTCCTTATTTTATAAGTTAATAATAATCTGAGTTATTAGTTAATAATCCTAGTGATTGGATCTATATGCTTATTCTGATAGGAAATGAAATATTCAAATGATTTTTCATCGAATGACTATTCATCTATTTTATTTTCATGGAAATAGGGACAAGAAAACTCTATGGAAAAATGGTGGTTCAATTCGATGTTGTCTAAGAGGAAATTAGAATACAGACGTGGCCCAAGTAAATCAAGCGATAGGCTTGGTCCTAGTGAAAATGCCAGTGTAAGTGAAGATGCGGTTATAAACGATATGATTCATAGTTGGAGTGCTAGTTCTAATTACAGTAATGGTGATCCTTTAGTAGGTGTCGAGGACATTCGGAATTTTATCTCTGATGACACCTTTTTAGTTAGAGATAGTAATAGGGATATTTATTCCATATATTTTGATATTCAAAATCAAATTTTTGAGATTGACAATGATCCTTCTTTACTGAGTGAACTAGAAAGTTCTTTTTTTAGTTATCCTAATTCTAGTTATCTGAAGAATGGATCTAAGAATAACGATTTACACTATGATCCTTCCATGTATGATACTAAATATAGTTGGAATAATCACATTAATAGTTGCATTGACTCTTATCTTCGTTCTCAAATCTGTATTGAGAGTTCCATTTTAAGTGGTAGTCACAATTACAGTGACAGTTACATTTATAATTACATTTGTGGTGAAAGTGGAAATAGTAATGAAAGGGGGAGCTCCAATATAAGAACTGTCAGGAATACTATTGATTTCAATATAAGAGAAAATTCTACTAATTTCGATTTGACTCAAAAATATAGGCATTTGTGGGTTCAATGCGAAAATTGTTATGGATTAAATTATAAGAAATTTTTTAAGTCAAAAATGAATATTTGTGAACAATGTGGATATCATTTGAAAATGAGTAGTTCAGATCGAATCGAACTTTTGATTGATCCAGGCACTTGGGATCCTATGGATGAAGACATGGTTTCTCTGGATCCTATTGAATTTCATTCAGAGGAAGAACCTTATAAAGATCGTATTGATTCTTATCAAAGAAACACAGGATTAACCGAAGCTGTTCAAACAGGCACAGGTCGACTAAACGGTATTCCCATAGCAATTGGAGTTATGGATTTTCAGTTTATGGGGGGTAGTATGGGATCCGTAGTAGGTGAGAAAATTACCCGTTTGATCGAGTATGCTACCAATAAATTTTTACCTCTTATTCTAGTGTGTGCTTCCGGAGGAGCACGTATGCAAGAAGGAAGTTTGAGCTTGATGCAAATGGCTAAAATATCTGCTGCTTTATATGATTATCAATCAAATAAAAAGTTATTCTATGTATCTATCCTTACATCTCCTACTACTGGTGGGGTGACGGCTAGTTTTGGGATGTTGGGAGATATCATTATTGCCGAACCTAATGCCTACATTGCATTCGCAGGTAAAAGAGTAATTGAACAAACATTGAATAAGACAGTACCTGAAGGTTCCCAAGCGGCTGAATATTTATTCCATAAGGGCTTATTCGACCCAATCGTACCACGTAATCCTTTAAAGGGTGTTTTGAATGAGTTATTGAAGCTTCACGCCTTTTTCCCCTTGAATTCAAATTCCATTAAGTAATAAGTAGAGCCTCAAGTTCAATTATTTTATTTGTAATGAACAAATAGTTACTTTATCGGAATCAAAGCAAAATCCGAAGAATGTATTTTTTCTTTGGTGACATAAGATTTAATTGTAAATTGTATAAAGTAAAGAATCATGTGGACAATTCTTTTTTTTATACCGATATTCCTGATTAGTAATCAGGAAACCTCTATCAACAAGAGAAAAAAAAAGAGAATTCCGCCTTATGCGAAATTCAAATTAGGCAAATAAACCGAATTTTCTTTTTCCTTTTTACTATGTATGTATATAGAATTCAAATATAGAAAATATAGCTAAGCCAGAGAGTATCTTTTCTTCCGATAAATCTCTATTTTGGATAAGAATCCCTCTTGTTGGATCGAATTCTAATGAATCTTTCGGGAATTTCGAATGAAATTCAAATGATAAGATAAGAATGGATTTTATCATACATATATTTTTCTATTTCATGTAGAAAGATGAATAAGTCTTATTTATTTTATTATACATTCTTTAATTAGACATTCCTTGCATTTCTTTATTATATATATACTCACTTAGATATACTTAGTATAATTATATATACGAATTATAATTATTATAAGATATCTTTATAACAGGTACAAATATTACATCGAGGTACCATTTTTATGACAACTTCCAACTTACCCTCTATTTTTGTGCCTTTAGTAGGCCTAGTATTTCCGGCAATTGCAATGGCTTCTTTATCTCTTCATGTTCAAAAAAACAAGATTGTTTAGATCCGATGGGTCCCAATCTCATCTATTTTTTTTTAAGACTTAGATATAGATAACACGAATATCTATTTAATAGAATATGGTGTAACATACGGCTTCCTCCAAACATAAATGAGGGAGCTATTATGTATTCGAAAATATATGATATGGGTAAATGAGTTATGGCTCTATTCAAATAGATCGGAATCGAGGCAGATATCTGAAATGTAAAGTCAATGTATCTATATGGATGTAGATATCTACGGGAGATCGTATAAAGTGAATGTTATTATTTGAGCCCTAACCAATTCGATCAATTAAAGAGTTACATCAGAATGGCGCTAGTTGATGAGAGTTACTTCGGAAATCAAAAAGGAAAGTAAAATCCATTTGGACTATTTTCTCAATTCCAATAAAATGCAACTGGATCTAGTATGAGTTGGCGATCAGAACATATATGGATAGAACTTATAGTGGGGTCTCGAAAAATAAGTAATTTCTGCTGGGCTTTTATCCTTTTTTTAGGTTCATTAGGATTCGTATTGGTTGGAACTTCGAGTTATCTCGGTAAGAATTTGATATCTTTAGTTCCGTATCAGCAAATAAATTTTTTCCCACAGGGGATCGTGATGTCTTTCTACGGGATCGCGGGTCTCTTTATTAGTTCCTATTTGTGGTGCACAATTTCGTGGAATGTCGGTAGTGGCTATGATCGATTCGATAGAAAAGAAGGAATAGTGTGTATTTTTCGTTGGGGATTTCCTGGAAAAAATCGTCGTATCTTCCTACGATTCCGTATGAAAGATATTCAGTCCATCAGAATAGAAGTTAAAGAGGGGGTTTTTGCTCGTCGTATCCTTTATATGGAAATCAAAGGACAGGGGGCCATTCCCTTGACGCGTAGTGATGAGAATTTGACTCCGCGAGAAATTGAGCAAAAAGCTGCCGAATTGGCCTATTTCTTGCGCGTACCAATTGAAGTATTTTGAAATGAACTGGAACTGAAGAATCCATTTTTTCTCAGTGGGGGGGGGGAAATTCAAGAATTCTCTTTTCTTTCTATAGTATAGCTTAAAGTTTTTTCAAAACGTTCATTCGAGCCAAAATAGACGTATACGGAACGGCCATAAAACGGAACTTTTTTTGTCCGCAAAAATTGTTTTTTTTTTGTGTATGGAAATGCACTCAACTCAATTCAGCGAAAAACAAGTAACAAATCGAAATAATGGATTCATCTCGTATATCAAAACATTTCGGAATAAAGAATTTCTCTTTTTATTTTCAATACGAATTGTTAGATACAGATAGATCATATCTTGTAAATGATCTCCCCTTTCTTTTGTGTTTCTTAATGATCAAAGGATTGGATCTCTTCGAACGAGAATTTTTCTGTCTTGTTTTCCACTCATTTTTGATCATGACATCACAATATTCTTCATAAATATAAACCTGTCTCCGTTTTTACTGTGGGGGTAGCTGGCCCATTTTTTTTTGAAATATTTTCTATTTTGATAGAAGGGGAGTTCCTTTGGTTCGAAATCCGAATAATATTCATTGAAGTGGTTCTTTCAGGGATTCATCGAAAGGGCTTTGAATTTGATCAATGGAGGTATCTGGAAACAAGATTTTTTGAATTATTTCTTCATTCGAATTCGAAGTGGGCTCTTATTCTATTTCTGTATTCTTTCTAGATTCAAGGACTAACCGCTGAATCACAAATAAAAAACAAATCAAAAATAAAAAACAAAAACAAGGAATAGATTCATAGGTTAGCTGCCTTGTAATAGAACTTAGGGTTGATAGAAAAATAAAATATTAGATCACATAAATTTGACAAATGAGGTGGGTTCATTAACAATTCCAATTCACAGATGAAAAAATGGCAAAAAAGAAATCATTTCTTCCTCTACTATATCTTGCATCTATAGTATTTTTACCCTGGGGGGTCTCTCTCTCATTTAATAAAAGTATTGAATCTTGGGTTACTAATTGGTGGAATACTAGACAATCTGAAACTTTTTTGACTGATATTCAAGAAAAGAGTATTCTGGAAAAATTCATAGAATTAGAAGAACTCTTACTCTTGGACGAAATGATAAAAGAAGACCCGGAAACAGATCTACAAACACTTCGTATCGGAATCCACAAAGAAACGCTCCAATTGATCAAGATGCACAATGAGGATGATATTCATACGATTTTGCACTTATCAACAAATATAATCTGTTTCATTATTTTCAGTGGTTATTCTATTCTGGGTAATGAAGAACTTGTTATTCTGAACTCTTGGGTTCAAGAATTCCTATATAACTTAAGTGACACAATAAAAGCTTTTTCTATTCTTTTATTAACTGATTTATGTATCGGATTCCATTCACCCCACGGTTGGGAACTTCTGATTGGCTATGTCTACAAAGACTTTGGATTTGCTCATAACGACCAAATTATATCTGGTCTTGTTTCCACTTTTCCAGTCATTCTAGATACAATTTTAAAATATTGGATCTTTCGTTATTTAAATCGTGTATCTCCATCACTTGTAGTGATTTATCATTCAATGAATGACTGATCCAACTATAATATGTTACATAAGCATAAGAAAAACATTTAAAGACGTGCTTACTCTTTCTATCGAGACGAGGATCTCTCCTATTCCTATAGTCCAGTAAAATTATTTCAGTAAATAGCAGAATTGTGGATAGGGACTATACAAGCGACCTACCTAATTTTATTGTAGAAATTTTCGGGATCAATGATTGGACCATGCAAATTAAAAATACCTTTTCTTGGATAAAGAAAGAGATTACTCGATCTATTTCCGTATCGCTGATGATATATATCATAACTCAGACATCCATTTCAAATGCATATCCCATTTTTGCACAGCAGGGTTATGAAAATCCACGAGAAGCGACCGGGCGTATTGTATGTGCCAATTGCCATTTAGCTAATAAGCCCGTGGAAATTGAGGTTCCACAAGCGGTACTTCCGGATACTGTATTTGAAGCAGTTGTTCGAATTCCTTATGATATGCAAGTGAAACAAGTTCTTGCTAATGGTAAAAAGGGGGGGTTGAATGTGGGTGCTGTTCTTATTTTACCCGAGGGGTTTGAATTAGCCCCTCCCGATCGTATTTCGCCCGAGATGAAAGAAAAGATAGGCAATCTATCTTTTCAGAACTATCGTCCCACTAAAAAAAATATTCTTGTTATAGGGCCTGTTCCTGGTCAGAAATATAGTGAAATAACTTTTCCTATTCTTTCTCCGGACCCCGCTACTAATAAAGATGCTCACTTTTTAAAATATCCCATATATGTAGGCGGGAATAGAGGAAGGGGTCAGATTTATCCTGACGGGAGCAAGAGTAATAATACAGTTTATAATGCTACAGCAGCTGGTATAGTAAGTAAAATCATACGAAAAGAAAAAGGGGGATATGAAATAACCATAACAGATGCGTCGGATGGACGTCAAGTGGTTGATATTATCCCCCCAGGACCCGAACTTCTTGTTTCAGAGGGCGAATCTATCAAACTTGATCAGCCATTAACGAGTAATCCTAATGTGGGTGGATTTGGCCAAGGGGATGCAGAAATAGTACTTCAAGATCCACTACGTGTCCAAGGCCTTTTGTTCTTCTTGGCATCTGTTATTTTGGCACAAATATTTTTGGTTCTTAAGAAGAAACAGTTTGAGAAGGTTCAATTGTCCGAAATGAATTTCTAGATTCGAAAATTTATCAGCATCGAGTTCATAAAAAAAAAGAATCAAATTCTTATTGGCAATTATTTGTACCACATTCCTAGTCATAGTATGTATATTGTGAAGAAGACTATTTGACTTTTTTCCTTCTTTGTTTTTTCAAACAAAATTGGAGCAGCGTGACTATGTCATTATTGCATTATTGTTTCAATGTCTGTCATAGAATAGAAAATAGAATGGATCAATAGTTTTCTAGTCTAATAGACTAAAAATAGAAAATCCCACTGGATAATAACCATAAGATAAGTAAGTGGAGAATAGAAAGCAAAGGATTCTTTGTGTTCTTAGTCTTCGACACAAGAAAGGAATTTTGCACATTCCTTTCTTGTGTCGATATAATAATGGTTTTTGATCCCGTTCGTCAAAGATTACTATTCTTATCTTAAAGATTACTGTTCTTTGTTTCGATTTTTTACAGGTTTATCAGAACTCTTTTTTGCTTTTTTTACGTATACATACAAAAAGTAGTGAACAAACAAAAAAATAGAGGGAAATCCTTTGAGAAAATAGAACTTATTCAACGAACTTATAAAAAAAATTTCCACTTTGATGAGATACTAAATAGAGAGGGGTCTATCAGAAAGGATTTGGATAATTTCTGATCTACAGAAATAGATATTGGAATTGTGTCATTCAGGAAATCGAGCAATTCCCCTCCTCTCCTTGCTTCTAACTTTGAAAGTAACAATAGATAC